TTCATTAAAAAGAATCGATTCGATACATTTCTTATGTACCCATAGGTGCTATATTGGACTTGAATCAGATTTCGGATCAATCTATATTGATTGACTGCCTCCATGATGTTGTTGCTAGCAAATACCGCTGTTTTTAGTTTTGGATCTTCCAAATCATTCCCGCAGTAGATCCGGACCGATTTTTTTCTGATCCTTCGATAAAAAGATTCATTCTCCTCATAAAAAAGAGGAGGTAGAACCAATAAAGATTTCTTTTTCGATTCATCTCTGGAGTTGAATACCTCATTCAAGAATTTTTTTTGATCCAACCCGTAGGAATCAATAGAAAAGGCAAATCCCCTATGATACACCAGATTCGGCTCGGTTATTGATAGAGTGAATAGATCTGCCATTTCTTGAAATCTCTCTTCTGATTCAAAATCGTGGTGTAACGTGTATCCCCCTTTGTTCCGGTCATGGAATAGATGAAAAAAATCCAAAAATGGATTTTTTTTCAAGAATGAAATCTTATTGGAACTGTCCATATCTGGTTCATCCTTCGGAACCATATCACATCCCGGATCTGATGAAATAGGATGAATTGAGACGGTATTTTGTAAATACGTAATTATCTTGAATATATCAACCATTTCTTTATTTTCCGATCGCCTGGAAGGGACAAAAGAAACATCTTGTTTTTTCTTCAAAAATTTCTGATCTCTAGTGGACCTCTCAGTAGGATTCGAACCCAGATGAAGTTCTGACCATCTGTCAGAAAAAAAAGAACGAATTGATCTTGTAGGATTCCCAAGAAATTCTTCGATTTCTTTCGGAAGCAGATGATTATTCATCTGCTTCTCACGTTTCGTGAATAGCCGGGACATTGAGGAAGATCCAAAAAGGCATTTCGGGAATCGATCTGATTCTATCTCTGTTCGTTCCGTTTGAAGAAAGGAAGGATCCCAAAGAATCGATCTTTCTTTTAGTTGCTGAATCTCTGTTTGATCGATCAATGTGTGATATTCTGAATCCTCATTTCTAATGGAATCAAAATGATCTCTGGATTGATCAGAAGATCCTTTCGATTGGCTAGAATCCGTTACTTGAACGAAAATAGATCTTGTGGAATCATATTGCATATTTGACAATACATTCCGTACCCTGCTAAAAAACCGATCCTTGTTTACCAACCGCACATTGTCTAACCAAATCCAATTCTCTCTCGATACGTTCCTCAAAAAATCCGATTCGTGCTGATTCTTCCCCCAACTAACGAAGAGATCTTGGCGGAATTGCCACATATGAAATTGAGCACAATTTTGCAAAGAAATACCCCACTTGTTTCTCGAGAAGAGATGGGAAACGTGCTCAATATCATTTGATTGAATAGTTGCCTCAGCTCCTTGTTGTTTGAAGAAACCCTCCCCTTCAATTGGTCTTTTTTCACGAAAAGCAGACATGAGATAACAAATCAAGTCTTTCCCTAAGATTTCGAATAGCTGTCCCGAATTCAAGTTGATTATGTTTCGCTTCTTCCTCGGAGAAAGACGATCAAACAATTCCCAATCATGGTCCTTGCGGATCGGATCATCCGTATAGGATAAAAAAAGAAACTCCAGATATTTGCTATCTTTCTCTTTGAATGAGATCTCAATTCCAGCTACGGTTTCATTAGCTATCTTACAACTAGAATCCCTCTTTTTTCCGACCCGGTTCCTCCACCACCGCGAACCCCGGTTCGATTCAGGCATGATACACTTTTTATTTATTGGGAGAACCCAAGTACTCTCTTGCGGATCCATGAAACAACTCTCAGAAATCTTTTTCCCTTTTGGAAGATACAGGAGCGAAACAATCAACCTATTGATATTGGAAGACCAAAAAGATTCTTCCAATGTCTCATTTCTGGGTCCAATGGAATTCATAGGTATAGGAAGAAGCCCCATCAAATAGAGATTTTTTCTTTCGACCATCTTTCGATTGGTAATACGAGATATAAGGACCGCTACTACAAGCAGTACTACACCTTTGATCGTGAAATATCGATTGCTTGTTGAACCCTGTGAATCACGTGAAAGTAGGATACTCCAAATTCGGGGGTCAAAGAGTTTCATAAAACGTTCTTGGTGGAAAAAAATGTGAGTGAAAGACCCCACTGAATCGAATTTGATCCATGAATCTAAGAAATAGTGAGAATTCTTGATCTCTCTCAATATCTCTCTCAATTCGAAGATCCAGGATTTGAATTGATGTCGTTTCATTGATTCCTCCTAAAGATTTTCATTGATTCCTCCTAAAGATTTTCATTGATTCCTCCTAAAGATTTCATTTCAATTGGAATTTGGTTATTCACGATGTACGATGAGCCCTGTTAAGCATCCATGGCTGAATGGTTAAAGCGCCCAACTCATAATTGGCAAATTCGTAGGTTCAATTCCTGCTGGATGCACGCCAATGGGAACGTTCAATAAGTCTATTGGAATTGGCTCTGTATCAATGGAATCTCATCATCCATACATAA